ACCCTATTTGATTTAATTTAGGATTTAGATAGGATAGAATCCGTTATGTTCCGGGGTTTCCATATACTTATAATTGCTGTTATAATTGAAATTAAGAACTTTATTTTTTTATTGAAAAGAATTAATACTGATTAGGACAGATTGATTATGTATCAATTACGATTTTGTTAGGTATCCGTTTGGTAATTTTTTGAATTATATTATATCATTAGAGAAACAAAATTTGCAATTAAAATGCAAGAATCGTTCATCAATTTACAGTCAATAGTTAACGGTTCCTATTTCTCCTGAATTTTTTATTTTGTGACTCAAAATACATATTAATTCTTTTCAATAAAAAAATAAAGGAAAACAGGATTGCAAATACACATAAAAAAAAAAAAAGAGGACTAGTCTCATATATTTTGTATCGTTTTGGCGGCATGGCCGAGTGGTAAGGCGGGGGACTGCAAATCCTTTTTCCCCAGTTCAAATCCGGGTGTCGCCTCATCAAAAAAAGAATTGAAATTATCTCTTTAGTTTTGTTGAGAATTCTATAACTTTTTATAAAGTTATATTCAGTAAAAAAGCGAATTCCTTCTTTTTGGTAACCGGCAGTCACGAATGGAATAGGACATTTCTCGAGGGGCTCTATGAAACAATTAGGAGACCGTAAAGATTAGATCAAATGAGAAAGGAGTAGGTATGTGCGATCTAGCTTAATTATCTACTTTTCTACTTTTTCAAAAAGGAAATGGAGGGCAACAAAAGAAAGACAAAGTTTTTCCATTAGACTCAAAATCATATAAGAACTTGTTTGTTAGTTGATTGTTTCATCAATGGTGAATGGTGTTGTGCCTTAATTTTTTTTTGACTCTGCACTAGTGATTTCACTATTATTAGTGAACAATAATGATTAGTGAATAATTATGGAATAATTCTTTTATATTCATAGAGATAGGGGACATAATTCACATGGATATTGTAAGTCTCGCTTGGGCTGCTTTAATGGTAGTCTTTACATTTTCCCTTTCACTCGTAGTATGGGGAAGAAGTGGACTCTAGAAGTACTACTAATTGAGGAATCAACCTCAAACAGTATCAATTGTTTTATAGATTGTTCTGCCGAGCTTTTTTTTTTACTTTTATTTGTTTTTTTCCCTTTTTTACTGTTCAAAGAAAAAAGTTTTGCTTAATAATTTGAAAATGTATATATACTTTCGACCCAAAAGAACATAGACATAGTGGTTGTCCAATAAGATGCTCCGCGTAATAAGATATTTCCTCGGGCTAGTCACTCACATATTGCATGCTTACCACTCGTTTTATTCATTTTTTTAGTTATGATTTTTTTTTCTTTTTGGAATTCATTTCATATCATGCTTAAAGGGTTAAAGATGGGCTTTGCTAATGATTTTTGAAATACGAAGAGAAGACCTTTCCACGGAATCGATACCCTCTATCATTTTTTAATTGTTCAATCAATTACTTCTTTAGAATGGTAAAAAAATCTTATTTTATTACTATATGCCCATAACATTTTTTCCATGATTGATTTGATTCTTCCGATGGATATGAGGATTCATATTGAAAAGAATCAGAAATCTATGAATTAGAATCATAAGAATAAGAGTTTCCTTTCGAGATTGATTAGAATGAAGATAAAAATAAATGAAATCGATAGATGAAGCAAAGAAATAGAATTAGGATACTATGTACATTAACATTAGATATAGGGAGTTAATCTATATGAAATTAATCTATATGAATATGAAGATATATATTGTAAGTTGATCTATATTCAACCTGTATATTTATCTTCATACTTTACATACTCCAATAGCTAAAATAGCTAGTATGGTAGAAGGATTCATAGATATCTTTCTACCATACTATCGGATCTCATAGAATACTGCTCTCATAGAATACTGATAATTCTAGTACACCCATTTCATTTAAGACGCTCAATTTGAATCCTTTTGATTTTTGTTTTATTCTTTTCAGTCATTGATAAGAACTAAAAAGTGAAGTTTAATTCAAATTAATCACTTTGACTTATCGTTTTTACGTATATTATAAGTAAAAAGGCAGTAGGAACTAGAATGAACAGTGTAGTAGCAATAAATGCGAGAATATTTACTTCCATAATTTCATCGTTTCATTTTTTTTTTTTTTTTTATTCGCAATAACTCATAATTTAATCCCATAGAAATGATAAATCTTTGGCTTGTAAATTCAATAGTATGAATTACATCGCGATGATATCGAATCTTATTAGAATATCATGAATAACAATATCTGAACTCTCAAATCAATTCATCGTCGAGAATTGAATAGTATAACATAGGAAGATCTTTTATCCATATCAAATTCGAAATTGGATTACTGATCCAATCAAAAATTTGTTTCTTTTAGTATTTTTTTTATGATAAAAAAAAATAATTTTTTGAACTTAAACTCAAAAAATAATAAAAAATGACTTCGCTAAAAGAGATGGAATTTTTGTTTGATCTTAGTAATATCATCTTTACTTGAATTAGGAATGGGACATATATATATATCAAAAGTCCAGTGTGAAATTTGAATGAGATAGATTCTTTAAAATTCAAATTCGTAATTTGAATTAATAGTTGATATTACACAAAATAGGAAAGATATTTGAATATGAAAAATTCTATCAAAGTCACTATGTGAAATTGATTTTGTATCGTACAAATGGACTTTTTTTGTATGTGCTCCCCCGAAAGATATAGTACTCAAAAAGGGGACTCATTCAAAAAGCCAAGCCCATTCTGGTATCTATTGTTTGAATCCTAAATATGATTCTAGCAATAATTGTACTAATCTACATATGACTTTCTGCCATGAAAAAGTACTTCTTGAAGAACTGCAAATTTCCAGATTTGTTTGGTTTCAGAATAAATGTGAAAAAAGAAAATATAAAAACTATAAAACAAGAAAAATCAAAAAATTCTATTATGTTATTTGTTCTTTCTTTTCCAATAAAGAAAGAGATTAATTGATATATCTATTTTGATTGGATTGAGATCCGTGTCGGGACTGACGGGGCTCGAACCCGCAGCTTCCGCCTTGACAGGGCGGTGCTCTGACCAATTGAACTACAATCCCAGGGAAAAAAATGTACAACATATATGTTTATGATTTCATTGCCTTCAAACACCTTCTATGTGGATCTATGTAGATTTTAGATTATATGTAGATGAAAATCTACATATTGTAACAGAGGTGCGAGTAATGTATTGATATACACACCGACATGCGCTTTAATGAGAGGAATATAGATTATTAGTCATTTTGATTTATTGCAAAATGAATTGCTAATAAAATAAATCTTTCAAAGAATAACGAAAAAAGGAGTTTTTTTTTTTTCGTTATTCTTTTCTTAAACTTTATACTTACAGATCCTAATCTGAATCGAGATTATTATTAAGATAATAATTTTTTGAAAAAAAAACAGAGCAAATAAATAGCAGTAGAAAGATATCCAAAAATCGGATTTTTTTTTATTCTTCCGTATCAAAAATTTATGAAGAAGAAAAAAAGCGTTATAACCTTTCCTTTCATGGTGGATCGGCGAATTAGTGGGCCGAGCTGGATTTGAACCAGCGTAGACATATTGCCAACGAATTTACAGTCCGTCCCCATTAACCGCTCGGGCATCGACCCAAGAAGAATCAATTATAGGCTTTCTTTTTTTTTTTTATAATTCCCGATCAACTTTCTTTCGTAGTACCCTACCCCCAGGGGAAGTCGAATCCCCGCTGACTCCTTGAAAGAGAGATGTCCTGAACCACTAGACGATGGGGGCATACTTGCCCAACTGCCATCATATTATGATCATAGTATGAATAGTTTTTTGAAATTGTCAATATTCAAAAAATGGAATAATGTGAATCAATTCAAAGGGTTTTTATGTCTTTCATGATTCCATAGAATTTTAGAATTTGTCATTTATATTTATTTTATGAATGGTTCATTCTAATTACCATTTTTTTTTATTCTATAAAAAAATTTATTTTTATCAAAATGATTTGATCTTTTATTTCAAATTTCAATTGTCATTTATTAGTTATATTAGTTTATTTATATATAGAATTTGATATAGATCATATATAATCTAACTCCATTTTTATTAGTTTTTATAAAATAAAGATTCTTATTATAATAGAATAATTAATATTCTAATTAATGAATCTCTAGATTCATTAATTATAGTTATTTTATATCTTATAGTTAAAATAATTAGAGTGATATATAAATATTATAATATTTTAAAATAGAGTGATATTATATATATATCAATTATATATATATTACTCTGAATTAGAATTAATATCAAATTCGATAATCAAAAATCAAAATAGTAATTAGAACTCAATTCTTAAAAAAAAAATTCTAAATATTCTAAAACTAATAAGTGATTCCTCTGCTATATGTCATAAAAGTGGATTAAACCCCATTTCTCATACTTTCAATCATTCAGTCAATCATTATTATAAGGTTATAGGTAGTTCTATCTCATACTAAGACAAGAAATCCAGGAAATTCAAAAAAGATCAATTTTGAAATATGAGAAGAGGAATAGATATCCATAAATACTTGCAATTTTTTTTTTTATCGACAAGTTGCTTTATCAATGAAATATCTTTGATCTATGTTGAATTGGTTGGTGTGTACATGTATCAATCAAATGAATTTCATTATGCTATGGCTCAATATTCAATTAGGATTGGTCTTTTGAAACAATTAATTTCATTGATCAAATACAATATCAATAAACCTTTTTACCTAGGCTCACTAGCCCATTCCCATACTACTTACTAGGTAAATCCAATGGATCGTTCCAAAATGAGCTACTATGTGGATAAAAATAATTTATGTACATATATTATTCTAATATAGAATTAGAATATATTCTATAATAATTATATACATTAAACTCATAGTAGCTAGTGGTTTATTGATAAATAAAGTTAAATGGGCCCTTTTAACTCAGTGGT